ATCAAACAGACCAAGTGGCTTTGATACATTATTCACAACAATCGAATTTTCGTCGAGACATAATCAAAGGCTCTGTGCGTGCTCAAAGACGTAAAATAGTTACTTGGAAATTCTTTGAGGCAGATGCGCATTCCCCCCTCTTTTTGGACCGAATAGACAAATCCCCCATTTTTTCTTTTGATATTTCCGAACGTATAAACCTAATTTTGAGAAATTTTATGTGGACAAACACAGAACTCAAAATTTCGGATTATAAAGAGAAAACCACAGAAGAAAGTGAGAAAAAAAAGGAAGAGGATAAAAAAGAGGAAGCCAAAAGAAAGGAGAAAGTACGTATAGAAATAGCGGAAGCCTGGGATAGTATTTTACTTGCTCAAGTACTAAGAGGTTTTTTGTTAGTAACCCAATCGATTCTTAGAAAATATATTATATTGCCTTCATTGATAATAGTTAAAAATACCGCCCGTATGCTATTGTTTCAATTTCCCGAATGGTCCGAGGATTTTAAAGATTGGAATCGAGAAATGTATGTTAAATGCACCTATAATGGCGTTCAATTATCAGAAAAAGAATTTCCAAAAAACTGGTTAACAGACGGTATTCAGATTAAGATCCTATTTCCTTTTCGTCTGAAACCTTGGCACACATCTAACCCACGAGCCCCTTATAATGATCCAATGAAAAAGAAAGATTCAAAAAATGATTTTTGTTTTTTAACAATTTTTGGAATGGAAGCTGAATTCCCTTTTGATTCTCCCAGAAAACAACTTTCATTTTTTGAACCCATTTTTAAAGAACTCAAAAGAAAAATTAGAAAATTGAAAAAGAAATGCTTTCTAATTCTAAGAATTTTAAAAGAAAAAACAAAATTGTTTGTAAATGTTTTAAAAGAAACAAAAAAATGGGTCATTAAAAGGATTCTTTTTTTAAAAGAAATAAAAAAAGAACTCTCACAAATAAATCCAATTCTATTATTTGGATTGAGAAAAAGAAAAGTATATGAATTGAGTAAAACTAAAAAAGATTCTATAACCAGTAATCTGATGATTGATGAATTGTCCATTGAAACTATACCATCATCCATTGAAACTATACCTCGGAATTGGACAAATTATTCATTGACAGAAAAAAAAATGCAGGATCTAACTGATAGAACAAGCACAATCATAAACCAAATAGAAAAAATTACAAATAAAAAAAAGGGCGGATTTCGAATTCCGGATCGAAATATTCGTTCTAACAAAATAAGTGATGATGATAAAGGGTTGGAATCACAAAAAAAGATTTTGCAGATATTAAAAAGAAAAAATGCTCGACTAATACGCAAATTGCATTATTTTATGAAATTTTTCATTGAAAGGGTATACATAGATATCTTTCTGTGGATCATTAATATTCCTAGGATCAATACACAACCATTTCTTGAATCAATAAAAAAAATTATTAATAAATACATTACCAATAATGAAACAAATCAAGAAAAAATGGATAAAACAAATCAAAGTTTAATTCACTTTATTTCGACTATAAAAAAGGCACTTTATAATACTAATATTAGTAATAAGAATTCAAATACTTTTTGTGACTTATCCCACTTTTCACAAGCCTATGTATTTTACAAACTCTCCCAAACCCAATTTATTAATTTTGATTTTTATAAGTTAAAATCTGTCTTTAAATATAATGGAGCAGCCCCTTTTATTAAGACTGAAATAAAGGATTATTTTGTTGGAACACAAGAACTTTTTCATTCTCAATTAAGACATAAGAATCGTCAGAATTCTGGAATAAATCAATGGACAAATTGGTTAAGGAATCATTATCAATATGATATATCTCAGATTAGATGGTCTAGACTAGTACCACAAAAATGGCGAAATCAATTCAATCAACACTGTATGAATCAAAATAAGGATTTATGCAACTCATCTAAAAAAACAAAATTTATTCACTACGAAAAACAAAATAATTTTGAAACGGCTTCATTACTAAATGAAAAAGATAATTTTAAAAAACAATATAGATATGATCGGTTAGCATATAAATCTATTAATTCTGAAGATACGAAGTACTCTTCAATTTATGAATCGTCATTACACGTAAAAAATAACCAAGAAGTTTTTTCGAATTCCAACACAAATAAACGAAAATCTTTTTATATGATGGAAGGTATTCCTATTATCCCTAGCAATAAGGATCTAGTACAAGATGATATTCGAGATATGGAGAAAAATCTGGATAGAAAATATTTTGATTGGAGAATTGTCGATTTTTGTCTTAGAACGAAAATCGATATCGAGGCTTGGATCAATATTGATACTGACCCAAACAGTAATAAAAAATCTACTAAGGCTAAGCTTAATAATTATCAAATAATTGATAAAATCAAAAAGAAAAATCTTTTTTATCTCACAATTCATCAAGATCAAGAAATCAACTTATCCAATCAAAAAAGTTTTTTTGATTGGATGGGAATGAATGAAGAAATGCTAAATCGTCCCATATCAAATCTTGAACGTTGGTTCTTCCCAGAATTTTTAATATTTTATAATTTGTATAAAACAAAACCGTGGGTTATACCAATAAAATTACTTCTTTTAGATTCTAATATAAATGAAAACGCTACTGATATTGAAAACAAAAGCATCGCTGGAAATAAAAAAAAAGATCCTTTTATATCAATATCCTCCAATGAAAAAAAATCTCTTGAATTAAAAAAACGAAATAAAGGGCAAAAAGAATCCGCGGACCAAGCAAACCTTGAATCTGCTCTTTCAAACCAAGAAAAAGATGTTGAAGAAGATTATACGGGCTCGGACATGAAAAAACATAAAAATAAAAAGCAATACAAGAACAATACAAAAGCGGAGTTTGATTTCTTACTAAAAAGGTATTTTCTTTTTCAATTGCGATGGGATGATATTTTAAATAAAAAAATAATTAATAACATCAAAGTATATTGTCTCCTGCTTAGACTGATAAATCCACGAGAAATAACTATATCCTCTATTCAAAGGGGAGAAATGAGTCTTGATATTCTGATGATTCAGAAAAATTTAACTCTTACAGAATTGATCAAAAGAGGAATTTTGATTATTGAACCAATTCGTCTATCTATAAAAAATGATGGGCAATTTATTATGTCTCAAACCATTGGTATTTCGTTGGTTCATCAAAGTAAACACAAAATGAATCAAAAATACCGAGAAAAAACTCATGTTGATAAGAATTCTGATGAAGTCATTACCAAATATAAAAAGATGACTGGAAATAGGGATAAAAATCATTATGATTTGTTTGTTCCTGAAAATCTTTTATCACCTAGACTTCGGAGAGAATTTCGAATTCTAATTTGTTTCAATTCTAGGAATAGAAATGATATGCATAAAAATTCAGCATTGGGGAATGGGAATAAGGTAAACAGTCAGGTTTTGGATAAAAGCAAAGGATATCAAAAGAAACTTATTAAATTAAAGTTATTTCTGTGGCCCAATTATCGATTAGAAGATTTAGCTTGTATGAATCGGTATTGGTTTGATAGCAATAACGGCAGTCGTTTCGGTATGGTAAGGATACATATGTATCCGCAATTGAAAATTCATTACTAGTATATTTTTGCTACCTTTCCCATATCGTAGCGGGTCTATGACGACAAAGAGGTGCACACATTCATTGTCTTACATTCCATTCTGATACATGATACTAATTCAATGACATATCAATTCGATCTCGAAATGAATCAATAAAATCTTCTGATTTTAGGACTAAGTTTTTATCTTTTTGGAGTACGGAAAACAACCATGCTTTTGTATACCTTTTCAAATCGAATTTTTAAATTAAAATCGGATTGATTTAATTTGATTTAATAAAATTCGAAATTAGAACAAAATTAAGATTATTGTCTATACCAAACTAAAACAAGTGACATTATTATTACTGATCAATAAAGATATCTATCAATAAAAATATCTTAAAAAAAGAAGGGGGTTTCATTTTATGGTAAAAAATTCATTCATCTCAGTTATTTCACAAGAAGAAAAAGAAGAAAACAGGGGTTCTGTTGAATTTCAAATATTTAGTTTCACCAATAGGATACGAAGACTTACTTCACATTTACAATTACACAAAAAAGACTATTTATCTCAGAGAGGTCTACGTAAAATTCTGGGAAAACGCCAACGACTGCTATCTTATTTGTCAAAGAAAAATAGAATAGGTTATAAAGAATTAATTAATCGGTTGGATATTCGGGAATCAAAAACTCGTTAATTTGAAGAAGCATTTTGAATTATTTGATTTATTAGATCTTGAATTTGAATGAACTTTTTTTTGTTTTCAACAATTCATGAAAGAATGAATTAAGGAAAAACCTATGAATATACCAGCTCCAAGAAAAGACCTCATGGTAGTCAATATGGGTCCCCACCATCCATCAATGCATGGTGTTCTTCGACTTATCATTACTCTAGATGGTGAAGATGTTATTGACTGTGAACCAATATTGGGTTATTTACACCGAGGGATGGAAAAAATTGCGGAAAACCGAACAATTATACAATATTTGCCTTATGTAACACGTTGGGATTATTTAGCTACTATGTTCACAGAAGCAATAACGGTAAATGGACCGGAACAGCTGGGAAATATTCAAGTACCTAAAAGAGCCAGCTATATCAGAATAATTATGTTGGAGTTGAGTCGTATAGCTTCTCATCTGTTATGGCTCGGTCCTTTTATGGCGGATATTGGTGCACAGACTCCCTTTTTCTATATTTTCAGAGAAAGAGAATTAGTATATGATCTATTCGAAGCTGCCACCGGTATGAGAATGATGCATAATTATTTTCGGATCGGAGGGGTAGCGGCTGATCTCCCTCATGGCTGGATAGATAAATGTTTGGATTTCTGCGATTATTTTTTAATAAGGGTTGCTGAATATCAACAACTTATTACACGCAATCCTATTTTTTTAGAACGAGTCGAGGGGGTAGGCATTATTGGTCGAGAGGAAGTAATAAATTGGGGTTTATCGGGACCAATGCTGCGAGCGTCCGGAATACAATGGGATCTTCGTAAAGTTGATCAGTATGAGTGTTATGACGAATTTGATTGGGAAGTACAGTGGCAAAAAGAAGGGGATTCGTTGGCTCGGTATCTAGTCCGAATTGGTGAAATGATGGAATCCATAAAAATTATTCAACAGGCTCTCGAAGGAATTCCGGGGGGGCCATATGAGAATTTAGAAACCCGATACTTTGATAGAGAAAGGAATCCAGAATGGAATGATTTTGAATATCGGTTTATTAGTAAAAAACCTTCTCCTACATTTGAATTGCCGAAACAAGAACTTTATGTGAGAGTCGAAGCTCCAAAAGGGGAGTTGGGGGTTTTTCTGATAGGGGATCGGAGTGGTTTTCCTTGGAGATGGAAAATTCGACCGCCGGGTTTTATCAATTTGCAAATTCTTCCTCAGTTAGTTAAAAGAATGAAATTGGCTGATATTATGACAATACTAGGTAGTATAGATATCATTATGGGAGAAGTTGATCGTTGAAATGATAATTGATACACCAGAAGTACAAGATATCGATTCTTTTTCTAGATTGGAATTTTTAAAAGGGGTTTATGGAATTATATGGTTACTTATTCCTATTTTGACTCTTGTATTGGGAATCACAATAGGCGTACTGGTAATTGTATGGTTAGAAAGAGAAATATCCGCGGGAATACAACAACGTATTGGACCTGAATACGCCGGTCCTTTGGGAGTTCTTCAAGCTCTAGCAGATGGGACAAAACTTCTTTTCAAAGAAAATCTTTTTCCCTCTAGAGGGGATACTCGTTTATTCAGTATCGGTCCATCCATAGCAGTGATATCAATTTTAGTAAGCTATTTAGTAGTTCCGTTTGGTTATCGCCTTGTTTTAGCGGATCTCAATATTGGTGTTTTTTTATGGATTGCTATTTCAAGTATTGCTCCCATTGGACTTCTTATGTCAGGATACGGGTCAAATAATAAATATTCCTTTTTAGGTGGTCTACGAGCTGCTGCTCAATCGATTAGTTATGAAATACCATTAACTTTATGTGTGTTATCAATATCTCTACGTGCGATTCGTTGATATATAGACATAAACTTTTCTCTATTCTTCCTTTCTAGGAAAGCGGTGGAATGAATTGAGTAAAGTTAGATATCTTCATTTTTTTTTATTCATTATTCGGATTGAAGAATTAAATCAAATAGTTATATGAGTGAAAGAAAACAGCTTATATTATATATAATATATAAATTAGATAATTTAGAATATATAAATTCGCAGTAAAAATATTGAGTCTCATTTTCCATGTATAAGAGTTAAAGAGTTAAGCGGAAATAAACATAAACATAAGAAACCGTTTACCCCAAGATTGGTTAATTAGTCATCCTGACTTGAAGCGGGCTCAAAAGATCCACCGTATTGAGTTTTCACTATCATTTGTATGTATTAAGATACATGTATTATCATAACGGGGGGTTGAACAAAAACGAGTGGATGGTTAGAAACACCAAGATATGTAACGGATTTGTAATGGAAATGGAAATTCTGTAAATTATCCAAAAGGACATTTTTACATAATATACAACCAAAGAATACTAATTGGGGCTTAAGGTTGGTAGAAATTATTAGGCAGTACTCCCCAAGGCACGATTCCAATCCAGAGTATGCTCCTATCCACCGATTAAATACATAACTATTGGGAACGAAAAAATCCTTTATTTTGTAAGCTCTCTTTTTTTCAGAAATAGAAAGAAGAATAGGAATGAAAAAAAAAAAAAAAGAGAAAGAAACCCAATTCCAATAAAAAAATATCTTTTTTATCCTTTTCCATATCCATATTCATATATAGAATATGTATCATAATTCATGAATTAATATGGAATTCTTTTTCATAAGTAAAAACGACGGGCTAGTTATATTTCTACAAGAAGTATTTTATTGAAGAATTAAGTTATTACTCAACAAAGAAGAATTGAAATTATTAAAGAAGGGGTGAGATCAATTCAGAAGTACTTTGTTTTTTTTTATTATTAATTTATTTAATTAATTCATTTATTTTATTTAATTATTAAAATAAGAATTATATAAAACTAATAATTATAACAGACAGAATTCGATTGGTCTAATTTTGGACCGTCCAATAAAGTTTGACCTTATCCATCCTACAAACATATCAAGATAAAATAATACTTACCCGGTCCTTAGATTTATTTATGGCCTTCAAGGAGCCGTATGAGGTGAAAATCTCATGTACGGTTCTGTAATAGCGATGGTAACAGTGATGGTATCACCGACTATGATTATCTAACAGTTCAAGTACAATTGATATAGTTGAGGCGCAATCAAAATATGGTTTGGGGGGGTGGAATTTGTGGCGTCAGCCTATAGGGTTTATCATTTTTCTCATCTCTTCCCTAGCAGAATGTGAGAGATTACCTTTTGATTTACCAGAAGCAGAAGAAGAATTGGTAGCAGGTTATCAAACCGAATACTCGGGTATCAAATTTGGTTTATTTTATGTTGCTTCCTATCTAAACCTATTAGTTTCTTCATTATTTGTAACAGTTCTTTACTTGGGAGGTTGGAATATCTCTATTCCAGACATATATGTTTCTGAGTTTTTTGAAATAAATAAACTGGGTGGAGTCTTTGGAGCGACAATTGGTATCTTTATTACATTAACTAAAACTTATTTGTTCTTGTTCATTCCTATCACAACAAGATGGACTTTGCCGAGGCTAAGAATGGACCAACTATTAAATCTTGGATGGAAATTTCTTTTACCGATCTCTCTCGGTAATCTATTATTAACAACTTCTTCCCAACTCTTTTCGCTATAAAGGAATATTCTATATTCACAATTTGTCTCAAACAAGAGAAATAAACAAACATAAAATAATTCATATATATATATTCACGATATGTTTTCTATGGTAACTGGGTTCATGAATTATGGTCAACAAACAATACGGGCTGCAAGGTACATTGGTCAAAGTTTCATGATTACTTTATCTCACGCAAATCGTTTACCCGTAACTATTCAATATCCTTATGAAAAATTAATCACCGCGGAGCGTTTCCGTGGTCGAATTCATTTTGAATTTGATAAATGTATTGCTTGTGAAGTATGTGTTCGTGTATGTCCTATAGATCTACCCGTTGTTGATTGGAAATTGGAAACGGATATTCGAAAGAAACGATTACTTAATTACAGTATTGATTTCGGAATCTGTATATTTTGTGGTAATTGTGTTGAGTATTGTCCAACAAATTGTTTATCAATGACTGAAGAATATGAACTTTCTACTTATGATCGTCACGAATTAAATTATAATCAAATTGCTTTGGGTCGTTTACCGATGTCAGTAATTGACGATTATACAATTCGAACAATTTTTAATTCGCCTCAAATAAAAAATAAGTAAATCTCGTGATTAAAGAATAATTTCCAATTACTTTAACAATACTAAGGTTGGTTTTTGGTCTAATTTAAAGAAATAAAGGTTCTTTCGTTTTGTTTGGTCAATAACTAAAAATTCCAACTATTGATTGGTTGATAAGAATCGAGCCTTAATTTGGATTGAAAATCTATTAATTAATATATCTGTATATATTTCGAAATAAAAAATTATAAAAAATTTCGGATTAGAACTATTCCTTCAGATAAAGAATAAAATTAGCCCAATAATTGTACCTACATTTAGTCATATCTCTTAGGATTTAATTAGGAATTTCTCAAAAAAAAAAATTTCTGGTCGGGTCTCAATAAGGTCATGAAAAACATTTAGATTTATTTATCTCTTATTTTACATATAATGGATTTGCCTGGACCAATACATGATTTTCTTTTAGTCTTTCTGGGATCGGGTCTTATACTAGGAGGTATAGGTGTGGTATTATTTACCAACCCCATTTATTCTGCCTTTTCATTGGGACTGGTTCTTGTTTGTATATCCTTATTCTATATTCTATTAAACTCCTATTTTGTAGCTGCTGCACAACTTCTTATTTACGTGGGAGCTATAAATGTTTTAATTGTATTTGCTGTGATGTTCATGAATGGTTCAGAGTATTACAAAGATTTGAATCTTTGGACTGTTGGGGATGGGATTACTTTGCCTGTTTGTACAAGTATTTTTGTTTTACTAATGATTACTATTACGGATACGTCATGGTACGGGATTATTTGGACTACAAGATCAAACCAGATTATAGAGCAAGATTTGATAAGTAATAGTCAACAAATTGGAATTCATTTATCAACAGATTTTTTTCTTCCATTTGAATTCATTTCGATAATTCTTTTAGTCGCTTTGATAGGCGCAATTGCCGTAGCGCGCCAGTAATAAATCTCTAGAATTAGCAACAGTAATCAAAATTCAACTCTGTTCTGTGTTATTACATTTTTTTATCTTCCATTTTTAAATTGGTTGTGTCTAAAACTCAAAATAAAAATTCTTTTATTTAATCTATTACTAATACAATATATTCCTTTGTTCCGGACTTTATATTCTAGTCAATTGAATCTGTTGAATTGTTGTTCAGTTCATATTGAAATGAATCAAAATTGATAAGGAGTTAGTCAATGATGCTCGAGCATGTACTTGTTTTGAGTGCCTACTTATTTTCTATCGGTATCTATGGATTGATCACGAGCCGAAATATGGTTAGAGCCCTTATGTGTCTTGAACTTATACTGAATGCGGTTAATATAAATTTCGTAACATTTTCTGATTTTTTTGATAGCCGGCAATTAAAAGGAAATATTTTCTCCATTTTTGTTATAGCTATTGCCGCCGCTGAAGCAGCTATTGGACCGGCTATTGTTTCGTCAATTTATCGTAACAGAAAATCAACTCGTATCAATCAATCGAATTTGTTGAATAAGTAGTATTAATCATAGAAATTAGAATATTCATAAATTCAAATTAACATGCCCATACATTAAATCTAATCCACATTTTCGAAAATGTAAGAAATCAAAGTATCTTGGCTCTATCGCGCGAGTCGATCCAGAAGTAGATTGCTTCAAAATTTCTGGTAAATTATTGATTCATCTGGTGTTTAAATATATGATTCATTTACAAATTTACTAGATCGAAAATTTCTGACGTTCAAAAATTTATAGATCCAATGTCACACTCAGTAAAGATTTATGATACGTGTATAGGGTGTACTCAATGTGTCCGAGCCTGCCCAACCGATGTATTAGAAATGATACCTTGGGACGGATGTAAAGCTAAGCAAATCGCTTCTGCTCCAAGAACAGAGGACTGTGTCGGTTGTAAGAGATGTGAATCCGCCTGTCCAACGGATTTCTTGAGTGTTCGCGTTTATTTATGGCATGAAACAACTCGAAGTATGGGTCTAGCTTATTAATACGTTCCAGAAAACCCTACTCGAATACATTTGATTTTTTTACCTTTACCGACAAAAACCCGCGCTCAAAATATATTTATTTCGAGCACGGGTTTTTCTGGTCCAAGTTTATTTTGTTTTTACTATGAATAATTTTCCTTGGTTAACACTAGTTGTAGTTTTGCCAATAACCGCGGGTTCCTTAATTTTCTTTCTTCCTCATAGAGGAAATAAGGTAATAAGATGGTATACTATATCTATATGCATAACGGAACTCCTTCTAACAACCTATGCATTCGGTTATCATTTCCAATTGGATGATCCGTTAATGCAACTAACGGAGAATTATCAATGGATCAATTTTTTTGATTTTTACTGGAGATTGGGAATAGATGGAATTTCTATAGGACCCATTTTACTGACAGGATTTATCACAACTTTAGCTACTTTAGCGGCTTGGCCCGTTACTCGAGATTCCCGACTATTCCATTTCCTAATGTTAGCAATGTATAGCGGTCAAATAGGACCATTTTCTTCTCAAGACCTTTTACTTTTTTTCATCATGTGGGAGTTAGAATTAATTCCCGTTTATCTACTTCTATCCATGTGGGGGGGAAAGAAACGTTTGTATTCAGCTACAAAATTTATTTTGTACACTGCCGGAGGTTCTGTTTTTTTATTAATAGGAGTTCTGGGTATTGGTTTATATGGCTCCAATGAACCGACATTAAATTTTGAAACATCAGCTAATCAATCGTATCCTGTAGCCCTGGAAATAATATTCTATATTGGATTTCTTATTGCTTTTGCTGTCAAATCACCGATCATACCCCTACACACATGGTTACCAGACACCCATGGAGAGGCACATTATAGTACTTGTATGCTTTTAGCCGGAATCTTATTAAAAATGGGAGCGTATGGGTTGGTTCGGATCAATATGGAATTATTACCCCATGCCCATTCTATATTTTCTCCCTGGTTGATGATAGTAGGCACAATTCAAATTATCTATGCAGCTTTAACATCTCCTGGTCAGCGTAATTTAAAAAAAAGAATAGCCTATTCCTCTGTATCTCATATGGGTTTCATAATTATAGGAATTGGTTCTATAAGCGATACAGGGCTCAATGGGGCCATTTTACAAATAATTTCTCACGGATTTATTGGCGCTGCGCTTTTTTTCTTGGCCGGAACGAGTTATGATCGAATACGACTTATTTATCTCGACGAAATGGGCGGAATGGCTATCGCAATTCCAAAAATATTCACGACTTTCAGTATCTTATCAATGGCTTCGCTTGCATTACCGGGCATGAGCGGTTTTGTTGCCGAATTGATAGTTTTTTTTGGAATACTTACTAGCCAAAAATATCTTTTAATGACAAAAGTATTAATTACTTTTGTAATGGCAATTGGAATGATATTAACTCCTATTTATTCATTATCTATGTTACGCCAGATGTTCTATGGATACAAGCTTTTTAATACCCCAAACTCTTATTTTTTTGATTCTGGACCGCGAGAGTTATTTATTTCTATTTCTATCCTTTTACCTGTAATAGGTATTGGTATTTATCCCGATTTCGTTTTCTCATTATCAGTTGACAAGGTCGAAGCTATTATATCAAATTTTTTTTATAGATAGTTTTTGTCAATAAACCAAAATAAAAAACCTGATGATTTTTAAAATCGTTCATTGTACAAAAAAAGTCTTTTTCTGTTTTTAATTTTTAAGTTAAATAAAAAAATTGGAATTCTATATATAACCAGATATTTTTGACATTTTCGAGAACCATTTGAATCAAGTAATGGAAATGGAATGATTCAAATGGTTCTTGATGGTTTACATGAGGGTTTCATATATATACGTATGCTGCCCTAGGCTTCTAGTTGTCAAGTACCTTATTCAATTAGATGGTAATGTAAATGAACCATAACTATGTAACCCTATTCCTAATAGATTAACCCCAAAATAGCATATCCAAATTATAAGAAAGCCCATTGAGGCCACAATTGCAGAATTTACGCTTTCATAATTTTTATTTGTTCGAATATGTAAATAAATCGCAAATATGGTCCAAGTAATAAATGCCCAAGTCTCTTTTGGATCCCAATTCCAATAGGATCCCCATGCTTCATTAGCCCATACTGCTCCCGAAAGAATACCTATGGTTAAAAGGATAAACCCTAAACTAATAATACGATAACTCCATCGATCCAATTGTTGAATTAATTGATATCTGTAATAATTCTGAGAAGAAATCAAAGAAGTGTTTTGTAACACATTGTTTCTTTCATTCACGTATTGAATCTCACCAAAGGAAAACGACTCCGTTAATAAATTATTGCTTTTACTAAAAATCCTTATGAATTTTCGAAATGTAATGACTAGAAGAGCTAGTGATAATAATGATCCACACAAAAGAGCTGCATAGCCAAATACCATCATACTTACGTGCATCATTAACCAATGGGATTGGAGAGCAGGTACTAATATTGCGGATTGATGCATTTCGGTTAAAAGACCTGAAGTAGCGAAACCCTGGGTAAAAATAACACTTGGCGCCGTTATTGCGCTTAAATGGTTTTTTTGTTTTTTAAAATACGGAATCATATGAATAATGGAAAAACCCCACGAAAGAAAAATTAATGATTCATATAAATCGCTTAATGGTAAATGCCCAAAATAAATCCAACGAGTAACTAATAATCCTGTTATGCAGAAAAAAGTAGCTATCATCCCCTTTTCTGATGAATCATATAGTCCTACGATTTCATCGACAAATAAAGTTATCAAATGAATTGTAATTACAATTGAAATGATCGAAAAGGATATATGAGTTAATATACGCTCTAAAGTTGAAAATATCATAAATTTTATTAAAAGGGGGGCCTCAATTATAGGAATTGAAATAGGGAATTGAATTCATTATAGGGCTTACTCTTTTAGAAAAAGACATGCCGCTACTCGGACTCGAACCGAGATGCTCTAGCACTGCTTCCTAAGAGCAGCGTGTCTACCGATTTCACCATAGCGGCTTATTCGAAATCATAATAACCTATTTTTATTCAATCGTCGAGATTGAGGGGGTTAATTCAATATTTTTTAGGAAACATTCAAATTGATGACTAAAAATTTGTTTCAAAATTAGGCGGCATTTAATCTAAACGTTTTCGTTAATAATATGAATTATTCTTAATAATAGTTTTGTTTTTTATTTATTTTAGGATATCCGTTTTTTAACTTAACTAACAACGGGGTTTTTCGTTTCATAGTTTATTACTTTATGGTCTCCTGAAAATAAAACGGAACATTTTGAACTAGATAATTTTGACTTCAATCCATGGATAGAACTAAAAAGTAAATTGATTATCGAGTCAAGTCGATGGGGAAGGTGATAATCCCCATCTTGAAAATGATAAAACATACCAAAACAAAAGGTGAAACCTTGTGCTTGCGTTTATTCTTTTTTCAAACAAAAGAATACCATTCACTTTTTGAATTCAGTAGACAACCGAATTATTATTTCTACTAAAAAATAACAAAACAAAATGAATTCCATTTTATATTGTTATTGATCAGGTTAAAACATTAGAGAATGGAAATAATTTTGTTTTATTAAATAAAAATGAAATAGTAATTTAGACTATTATCTATTATTAATTATTATCTATTATTATTAGATTAATATTATTTATAATCTTGATAACTTCGAAACTTTAGAAAAAAAAAACTTATAAATAAATTATAACAAAAATGAGACTCTTTTTTGAATTAGACCAATTCACATTATTTAGTCTATTGTTTGATTATTTATTTGTCACACAAAAAAAACTTTTTGAGCTACCGGTAGAAAGAGATTTCGCTAACGAAAAAGCTTTCAATGCTGCCCAATACCCTTTCCTTTTCCAAATATTTTTACGAATACGTTTTTTTGAACTAGAGGTGCGCTTTTTTGGCACTGCCATTTTTAAATTATAATCGGTTCATCGGTTGGATGTGAAAGACATCTATTGTTCAAAATCAATTGTTCTTTACTATATCTCTTGCTAGCTATTCTCTAAATTACATTCCCCTCATCATAAAAGGTGTATGGAAAAATAGTCTAAAATATTACTAAGAACAATAAGATCTACTATGCCAAATAGAATAGATTGAGGTTGATAAAATAAAAAATACAAACAAAAGGGGTTGGGTCTTTGCTTTATAGTTTTGTCATGTTCCATTCTTACATGTAATAAAATACATCGAAAGATTTAAAAACTCAATCCCTCTCCTGCTTAATAAAAAAAAATGTAATAAATTTTCTTTTTCTATTATATTAATTAAATTGGTCAAGTTCGAAGAAAGGAATTTTCATTTTCAAACTCGAATGAGCCTAAGCCTAGTAGTTAATTGATTAAAATATACAAAATACTTTCTAAAAGCCATTTTTTTGCCCCTCCTTTTTATTTTACATAAAAAAAGTGTGGGATACCAAAGCATTTCCTACAAATAGCTTTTATTGTAATGGAAGACAATCAATTAGTTCTAAAAAAATTTCTTAATGATTGGGAATAGCCGAACCAAACTGCAATAAATTGGTTTTGTTTTATGGGAAATAGGTTTTATGAGTCAAGTTATGGGCCCTATGATTCATATTAAATACTTTTTTGCTGTCATTATTTATCCTTGCTCTATAGATATAAATAAATTATTGTAATACGTAATAATTAGACCGAAATTGCAATTTTTCGTTTTTATCTTCATAAAATTGGACTTAATAATTTTAATTTCATATTAACAATTCAATATTAATAATAAACTAATAATAAACCAAAGTACATATTTATTTTTCACTCGTAAATTGTTCATATCATTTGACTAACCCTAACTCTTCATCTTCATTTGAAATATTTGAAGTAGTTTGGAAAGATTCCGAATAATTAAACCTGGGAAATTCTATTTAAGTTTTATTTTATATATCTTAATTTTTTTTATTAATCGATCGCTTTCAAAAGAAAAGAAATAAGAACTGGTGAATCAGAAACAATTAATTAAGATAATTTTTTTATTTATTTTTATATGGAATATACATATCAATATTCATGGATCATACCGTTCATTCCACTTCCAGTTCCTATGTTAATAGGAGCTGGACTTCTACTTTTTCCAACGGCAACTAAAAATCTTCGCCGTATGTGGGCTTTTCCGAGTGTTTTATTATTAAGTATAGTTATGATTTTTTCAGCCCATTTCTTTATTCAGCAACTAAATAACAATTCTGTTTATCAATATGTATGGTCTTGGACCATCAATAATGATTTTTCTTTAGAGTTTGGCTGCTTGGTTGATCCACTTACTTCTATTATGTCAATATTAATCACTAGTGTTGGGATTATGGTTCTTATTTATAGTGACAATTATATGTCTCATGATCGGGGATATGTGAGATTTTTTGCTTATATGAGTTTTTCCAATACTTCAATGTTGGGATTAGTTACTAGTTCTAATTTAATACAAATTTATATTTTTTGGGAATTAGTTGGAATGTGTTCTTATCTATTAATAGGTTTTTGGTTCACCCGACCTAGTGCGGCGAATGCTTGTCAAAAAGCGTTTGTAACTAATCGTGTCGGGGATTTTGGGTTATTATTAGGAATTTTAGGTTTTTATTGGATAACGGGTAGTTTTGAATTTCGGGATTTGTTTGAAATATTCAACAACTTGGTTTATAATAATGAAGTTAATCCTTTATTTGTTACTTTATGTGCCTTCCTATTATTTGCCGGCGCAGTTGCGAAATCTGCTCAATTTCCCCTTCATGTCTGGTTACCCGATGCCATGGAAGGGCCTACCCCTATTTCGGCTCTTATACATGCTGCTACGATGGTAGCAGCAGGGATTTTTCTTGTAGCTCGGCTTCTTCCTCTTTTCATAGCTATACCTTACATATTAAATCTAATATCTTTGATCGGTATAATAACATTGTTTTTAGGAGCTACTTTAGCTCTTGCTCAAAAAGATATTAAGAGAGGTTTAGCTTATTCTACAATGTCGCAATTGGGTTATATGATGTTAGCTTTAGGTATGGGTTCTTATCAAGCTGCTTTATTTCATTTGATTACTCATGCTTATTCGAAAGCATTGTTGTTTTTAGGATCTGGATCTATTATTCATTCGATGGAAGCTATTGTTGGGTATTCTCCAGATAAAAGTCAGAATATGGTTCTTATGGGCGGTTTAAGAAAACATGTACCAATTACAAAAACTTCTTTTTTATTAGGTACACTTTCTCTTTGTGGTATTCCACCTCTTGCTTGTTTTTGGTCCAAAGATGAAATTCTTAGTGATAGTTGGTTGTATTCACCGATTTTTGCAATAATAGCTTATTCTACGGCAGGATTAACCGCCTTTTATATGTTTCGGATCTATTTACTTACTTTTGAAGGACATTTAAACGTTTATTTTCAAAATTACAGTGGCAAAAAAAGCAGCTCATTCTATTCAATGTCTCTGTGGGGTAAAGAAGGACCTAAAATTATGAAAACAAACTTTCGTTTATTCGATTTATTAATGATCAAAAACAACGAAAAGGCTCCTTTTTTAAACACATATCGAATTGATAGTAATGAAAATGTAAGAAGCATGGTGCAGCCTTTTATTAGTATTACTCATTTTGGCACTAAAAAAACTTTCTCATATCCCCATGAGTCGGACAATACTATGCTATTTCCCATGCTTGTATTGGTTTTATTTACGTTATTCGTTGGGGCCATTGGAATTCCTTTCTTCAATTATGAAGGAATGGATTTAGATATATTATCCAAATTGTTAACTCCGTCCATAAACCTTTTACATCAAAACCGAACCCACTCTGTCGATTGGTATGAATTTCTCACAAACGCAGTTTTTTCGGTCAGTATAGCTTATTGCGGAATACTTATAGCGTCCTTTTTATATAAGCCTGTTTATTCATCTTTACAAAATTTGAATTTATTTAATTCATTTGTTAAAAGGGTTCCTAATAAAATGCAAGTTTTGGGAGTTAAAATAATAAATGTGATATATGATTGGTCGTATAATCGCGGTTACATAGATGTTTTTTATACAATATCCT